GTTATTGTAGCTTAAAAAAATAAAGCACAGTATTGAAAATACTGAAATGGGCCGACAACGCCCCAAAGACATGAGAGTTTTGGTCCTGGACTTTCCGTTATTTATGATTAAGATTACACATGCAAGTATCCACGCTCCAGTGAGTCCGCCCAACTACTATAGGAGCAGGCATCAGGCACAACCTATCTTATCAGCCCATAACGCCAAGATACCCACACCCACACGGGTATTCAGCAGTGACCAATATTAGGCCATGAGCTAACGCTCGACCTAGCTATATTCTAAGGAGTCGGCAAACTTCGTGCCAGCCGCCGCGGTTAAACGAAGCGACTCCAAATAACGAACAACGGCAAAAAGCGTGAACACATACCCTCAACACACTAAGCATCAACTGGAACTAATACGTAAAACCTAAGCCCACTTGAACACCAACAAAGAGCTTAAACACTAGAGATTGTAAACTCACGAAAGCTGAGACACAAACTAGGATTAGATACCCTACTATGCTCAATCGTAAACATCGATTTTTTCACTTATACGCCAGAGAACAACGAGCAAAGCTTAAAACCCAAAGGACTTGGCGGCGCTTCATATCACCCTAGAGGGGCCTGTCACATAATCGATAACCCACGATACACCTTACCATCTTTAGCCTATACAGCCTATATACCGCCGTCGCCAGCCCATCTTAATAGAGGAACAAAATGGGCCAAAAAGTATTTATACTCATACGACAGGTCAAGGTGTAGCTTATAAGGTGGTAAATGATGGACCACATTGCTTAACAAAGCTATACCAAAACTGCACTGAAACACACACTTTGAGGTGAATTTAACAGTAAGACAAACAAGAAAATCTGTCTAAAGAATGCTCTGGAGCGTGCACACACCGCCCGTCACCCTACTTTACCCAAAACCAACAAACATATTATAATGACCAAAACAAGAGTAGGAAAGTCGTAACAAGGTAAGCGCACCGGAAGGTACGCTTGGAAGACAAAAAGTAGCTTAATCCAAAGCATTCGCCCTACAATTGAAAAATGTTGACGAGCCCAACCTTTTTGAGCTCGGATTAAGCCCAAATACCCCCCCAAATTCTATCTAACCACCACCCAAAACATTTGACCTGGACAGTAGATGCGATCGAAATCCGCCTAATCGACGCTATACAAACAGTACTGTGAAGGAAAAAATGAAAAAAGTGAAACCGTTAGCATAACTAAGCAGGGACTAAAACTCGTACCTTTTGCATCATGATTTAGCAAGCAATGCTAGACAAAGCGACCTACAGCCTTCCACCCCGAACACAAGTGATCTACTTCATGGCAGTTGAACCGAACTAACCCGTCTCTGTAGCAATAGAGTGGGAAGACCAAGAAGTAGTCGGCCAAAAACTAAACGAACTTGTCGATAGCTGGTTATCCGACAAATGAATTGAAGTTCAAACCTAGCAACAACCCTCACCCTAATACATGAGGAAACCTTTTGCCTGGAAATAGCCAATGGGGGCACAGCCCCATAGGCACTGGATACAGCCAAAAATAGCGAGAAAACCCACACCCACCAACCTGTAGGCCCTTAAACAGCCACCAATAAATATCGCGTCACAGTAACAAACCAAAAATATCATAAAAAATCTAATTCTCCTACTAACCAACCGGATAATTCTACAACGGTGTAGAAGAACTAATGCTAAAATGAGTAGTTAGAACTATTTACTTCTTTAGACAGAAATTTAAGTAATACACCACACCCAACAGACCCAAAAAAGAAATATGATACACACTTAACAACACATTAAACACACTGTTAACCCAACACAGGACTGTCTACCCATAGGCTTAAAACCTTAAAAGGAACTCGGCAAACCCATTCTCCAACTGTTTACCAAAAACATAGCTTCTAGCCCAACCAGTATTAGAAGTAACGCCTGCCCTGTGGAACCCTAAACGGCCGCGGCACAAAACCGTGCAAAGGTAGCACAATCACTTGTCCCTTAAATGAGGACCCGTATGAAAGGCAACATGAGAGAAAGCCTGTCTCCTAAGGCCAGCCAACGAAATTGATCTATCAGTACAAAAGCTGATATAATAAAGCAAGACAAAAAGACCCTATGGAACTTTAACAAATTGGTTACATATGATAAACAATAGTTTCAGTTGGGACAACTTTAGAAAAAATAAACCTCTAATATCATCAAGACCAACCAGTCTATCAATCACACTAAATAAGACCCAGTAACACTGACCAACGAAACAAGCTACCCTAGGGATAACAGCGCCACCTTCTCAAAGAGTCCATATCAACAAGAAGATCTACGACCTCGATGTTGGATCAGGGTACCCAGACGGTGCAGCAGCCGTCAACGGTTCGTTTGTTCAACGACTAACACCCTACGCGATCTGAGTTCAGACCGGAGTAATCCAGGTCGGTCTTTATCTGCTATTAAGCCTTCGCTAGTACGAAAGGACCGCTAAGACAAGATTAATGCTATTAGTACATCTTTCAAAAATACTGCACAAAACTTAATTACAAAAATATACCCAACCCAAAAAAAGGACCCAAAAAACCAGAGCCATCTGGCGCCCATTAGGGTGGCATAGCTCGGTTATTGCAGAGGGCCTAAAACCATCTGTCAGAAGTTCAACTCTTCTCCCTAACATATAAAAATATACCCCCTAATTATAATTATTACCAACCTTATAACTACCTTTATCCCCATCCTAATCGCTGTAGCCTTCCTAACCCTAGTTGAACGAAAAACCCTTAGTTATATACAACTTCGAAAAGGACCAAACATTGTTGGTCCACAGGGCATCCTCCAACCCATTACAGACGGCATAAAACTCCTAATCAAAGAGCCAGTCCGACCCAAACAATCATCCCCTATCATATTTACTGCAACTCCAGCCTTAGCCCTAACCCTATCAATATTTATGTGGGCCCCAATTCCTATGCCCAACACCATCTTAACCCTCAACCTTGGCCTATTATTATTAATAACCATCTCAAGTATAATAGTATACACTACTCTACTATCAGGGTGAGCATCAAATTCAAAATACGCACTTATGGGAGCACTACGAGCGGTTGCCCAAATAATCTCATACGAAATTACTTTAGGTTTAATCCTCTTATGCCTAACCATCCAAGCAGGAAATTACAACCTAGAACTATTTTCTACTACACAAGAAAAATCCTGATTGATTATAACAACTTGACCTATAATAATAATGTGATACGTATCAACACTAGCAGAAACTAATCGTGCCCCATTTGACCTCACAGAAGGGGAGTCAGAACTAGTATCTGGCTTTAACGTAGAATTCACCGGAGGAATATTTGCACTACTATTTTTATCAGAATACACCAATATTATCCTAATAAATACCCTCACATGCATCCTATTTATAAACTCAGGAAATATCCAATCCAACACATTCACACCTATCCTGATAATAAAAACACTACTTTTAACCATAGGGTTCATTTGAGCACGAGCAGCATACCCACGATTCCGATATGATCAACTGATACAACTTCTATGAAAACAATTCTTACCTCTTACCCTATCCATATGCCTACTGTACACAATAACCCCACTAACTCTAGCAGCCCTACCATAGGAGAGAAGGAATCGAACCAACATCAAAAAACTCAAAATTTTTCATATTTCAATTATACTACCCCCTATAAAACAAGGAAGTGTGCCCGAGAACAGGGACTACTTTGATAGAGTAAATACAGAGAACCAACCTCTCTCTTCCACTAGGATCTGCTAACACAAGCAATTGGGCCCATACCCCAAAAATGATAATTTATATCTCCTAGTATTGAACCTACCTACACAAGTAGTAGTACTATCTGGCCTAACAACCGGAACTATTATTACCGCCTCCAGCAACCACTGACTACTAGCCTGATCAGGCCTTGAATTAAACATACTATCCATACTGACTATTATAATAAAACCTAAACACCCACGAGCCGCCGAAGCCACAATCAAATACTTCCTTACACAAACAATCGCCTCAACCCTAATACTATTTTCAGGCACAATAAATGCCATCCAAACTGGACAATGAAATATTACACAAATAACAGACGAATATGCTTGCACAATACTCCTTTTAGCAATAACAATAAAAATTGGAGCTGCTCCAATCTACTTCTGACTACCAGAAGTCATACAAGGTGCCACAACAACAACCGCCCTAATTATTGCCTCATGACAAAAAATTGCCCCAATCACCATTTTATTTATAACCTACAATCACCTGCCACCAAAAATCACCACTCTAATTGCAATCACATCAGCAATCATTGGGGGGTGGGGAAGCATCAACCAAACCCAAATACGAAAATTAATAGCATACTCATCAATTTCAAACCTAGGATGAACAATGGCAATCCTCACAATCTCCCCATACATTGCAATTCTTAATATTACTATCTACATCACCATAATTATCCCCACATTTATAATTATAAAAAAAACATCCATAAAAACACTTCAAGACTCAACAACCATATGAACATCATCAACCACAGCCAACACTACACTAACACTAATACTTCTATCCCTTAGTGGACTACCCCCTCTAACAGGCTTCACCCCAAAACTCCTAATTCTAAACGAACTAGTCATACAAAATTTAACACCAATTGCAACAATAATAGCCATATCCTCACTAATCAACATATTCTTTTATATCCGAACAACCTATATTACTACAATAACTACACCTCCAATCATATCATCAAACATAATAAAATGACGTCTCAATTCAATACAACAAAAATTAACATCAACACTAGCCCTACTATCACTAATATCTCTTCCACTCACACCAACCCTAATACACATAATCTAGAAACTTAGGATATATTTTAAACCAGAGGCCTTCAAAGCCCCCAAAAAGAGTTCTAACCTCTTAGTTTCTGACTAGGAAAGTCTGTTGAAACAACAACACCTTATGAATGCAACTCAAACGCTCTAATTAAGCTAAGACTTCATACTTACAGGACTAGCAGGCCTTGATCCTACAAAAACTAGTTAACAGCTAGCTGCCCAAACCAGCGGGCATTAATCCAGTCTCCTTTTGAGAAAAAAAGGAGACCTTAAATCCAGGGTCTACTTAAACCATATGCGGATTTGCACTCCGGACTTTACTGGATCTGGGAAGGGGGGAGTCAAACCCCGTAAATAGATTTACAGTCTACCGCCTTTCTCGGCCACCTAACCATGTGACTACTTCGCTGACTTCTCTCAACTAACCACAAAGACATCGGTACTATATATTTTTTATTTGGACTGGCCGCAGGACTTGTGGGAGCCACCTCAAGCCTACTGATGCGCACAAAACTGGGCCAGCCGGGGTTCTCTCTTGGAGATGACCATGCCTACAACGTATTAATCACCCTTCACGGATTAACCATAATTTTCTTCATAATTATACCAATCATGATCGGGGGTTTCGGAAATTGACTTGTACCACTAATGCTTGGAGCACCAGATATGGCCTTCCCACGTATGAACAACATAAGCTTCTGACTTCTTCCACCATCATTCATACTTTTACTAGCATCATCAAAAGCTGGTACCGGAGTTGGAACAGGATGAACCATTTACCCCCCACTATCTGGAAACATAGCGCACTCAGGCCCATCCATGGATCTAGCAATCTTCTCACTACACCTGGCAGGAGTCTCCTCTATTCTTGCCTCAATTAATTTTATTACAACTAGCATCAACATAAAACCACACCACATAGTACTTTATAATTTACCCCTATTTGTATGATCAGTTATATTAACTGCAATTCTACTAATTCTAGCCCTACCAGTATTAGCTGCAGCCATCACAATACTCCTAACAGATCGAAACTTGAACACAGCATTTTTCGACCCTGTTGGGGGCGGTGATCCTGTGCTATTCCAACACCTGTTTTGATTCTTTGGACACCCAGAAGTATATATTTTGATCCTACCAGGGTTTGGGATTATCTCGCACATCATTACACACTACTCATGTAAAAAAGAACCGTTTGGATACATTAGCATGGTATGGGCCATACTAGCAATTACCATCCTAGGGTTTATGGTGTGGGCCCACCACATATTCACTGTAGGACTTGACATTGACACCCGGGCCTACTTCTCTGCAGCAACCATGACTATCGCAGTGCCAACTGGAATTAAGGTATTTAGCTGAACAGCAACAATCTTTGGAGGTAAAATTAATTGAGAACCCCCAATACTCTGAGCCCTGGGGTTTATATATTTATTTACTATTGGTGGCCTAACAGGAATTACACTATCTAACTCCACCCTAGATGTTCTACTTCACGACACCTACTACGTTGTAGCTCACTTCCACTACGTACTATCAATGGGTGCTGTATTCGCAATCATAGCAGGCACCGTCTATTGATTTCCACTAATTTCAGGATACGCACTAAACAAAAAATTAGCATATTCACAATTTACAATCATATTTATTGGAGTCAATATTACCTTTTTCCCACAACACATACTAGGGTTAGCAGGAATACCACGACGATATTCAGACTTCCCAGACGCCTATGCAATCTGAAATAATATTTCATCTACCGGAGCACTTATTTCTATACTAGGAGCACTAATAATGGTCACAATCCTGTGAGAAGCAATAGTAAAAAAACGAAAAATCTTACGAACACTATCCGACACAACCATAATAGAGTGAACACAAAAATGCCCACCCCTACGACACACTTTTAAAAACCCCCCAGCAATTTTACTACAAGGAAGGGAGGAATTGAACCCCCACCTTATGGTTTCAAGCCACATGCAGAGCCTATCTCCTGCTACCTCCTTAAAGCCTTAGTAAAAACATTACATAGCCCTGTCAGCACTAAATTATGGGCACCTACTTACAAACCCATAGGCTTTACATGGTAGAACCAATCCAACTATCACTACATGACGCCGCTTCACCTGTAATAGAAGAACTTTTATTCTTTCACGACTACTCAATACTAATAATACTCATAATCGGAACCTCAGTAATTATCGCACTAGTAATTGCCTCAACCACAAAAACATACCACACTGCACTAACAGATGCAAATCACCTAGAATTTTTATGAACCCTATTACCAGTTATAATCTTACTATTCCTGGCAACCCCCTCAATACGAACCCTTTTTTTATTAGAAAACCAAGAAAACCCAAACACTACAATTAAAGCAATCGGACACCAATGATACTGAAGCTACGAATACTCAGACTACGAAAATATCCTATTTGACTCATATATAATCCAAAACCAAGACCTAGAAAAAGGCTCCCCACGGCTTCTAGAAACTGATAACCGAATAGTATTCCCCATGCAAACCCCAGTTCGACTGTTGATCTCAGCAGAAGATGTCCTTCATTCATGAACACTTCCGGCTTTGGGGGTTAAAATTGATGCTATCCCAGGACGGTTAAACCAACTAATTTTTTCTACTATACGACCAGGAATCTTTTACGGTCAGTGTTCAGAAATCTGTGGGGCTAACCACAGCTTTATGCCAATCTCAACAGAATCAGTACCAACAAAATACTTCGAAAAATGGTTAGACAAAATAGCCTAACATTAAGAAGCTTGCATTAGCAACAGCCCTTTAATCTGTAGAAGGGGACCCACCCCCTTAATGATTGCCACAACTAAACCCAACCCCATGACTACTGATAATATTGACAACATGACTAATCATCAACATCATAATAACCCTGATCAAGAACATAAATCTGATTAAACCCCCACTAACAATAAAAATAAACACCAAAATAAAAACCCCTTGAACCTGACCATGATAGTAGAACTGTTTGATCAATTTATAATCCCAGAACTATGTGGCATCAAACTACTTCCAATTGCCATACTAATACCAACACTATTAGCCCACCCCCCACACCAAATCCGAACAAACCGACTAACATCATTAATCACCCAGCTAATTAAAAAAACCACAAAACATCTTTTTTTAACAATAAGCACATCTGCTTATACATGAACCCTAATCTTAATTACAACAATTATGTTTATCTCTACAACAAACACCCTAGGACTACTGCCCTACACATTTACACCAACAACCCAACTATCCATAAATATAGCAATAGCAATACCCCTATGAATAGCCACTGTCACAATCGGAATACGAAACCAACCGACAAAGTCACTAAGCCATTTCTTACCAGAAGGTACACCAACACCCCTCATCCCAGCTCTCATCATCATCGAGACAATTAGCCTATTTATTCGCCCCCTAGCCTTAGGCGTACGACTCACAGCTAACCTAACTGCCGGACACCTGCTAATTCAACTAATCTCAATAGCAGCTATAAAAACCAACCTAACCCTACTCCCAACCATTATAGGAACACTAATTTTATTAACAATTCTTGAAGTAGCCGTAGCCCTAATTCAAGCCTACGTATTTACCCTACTCCTAAGCCTATACCTACAAGAAAACACTAATGAATAATCAAATACACCCATTTCATATAGTAAACGAAAGTCCTTGACCAATCCTAGGGTCAATAGCCCTATTTACCACAGCCTGTGGCCTAGCAACCTGAATGCATCACAAAACTTTCACACTTCTCAACCTTGGCCTTACTTCAACACTACTAACATCCTACCAATGATGACGAGATATTGTACGAGAAGGCACATTTCAAGGACATCACACAACAAAAGTACAAACAGGCCTACGATACGGAATAATTTTATTTATCACATCAGAAGTTCTATTCTTCTTTGGGTTTTTCTGAACATTTTATTTTACCAGCACCAACCCGGATCATGCACTAGGACTTCAATGACCCCCAAAAGGCATCAAACCTCTTAGCCCAATTGATGTTCCCCTTCTTAATACCATAATTTTACTGGCCTCAGGAGTAACCATTACATGATCACACCACTCAATCATGACGGGACTCAAAAAAAACACCTCCTGATCTCTACTAATAACCACAACCCTAGGACTTTATTTCACACTGTTACAAGCCTCGGAATACTACAATACAGCATTCTCAATCTCAGATGGGACCTACGGAGCAACATTCTTCGTAGCCACAGGATTCCACGGACTTCACGTTATAATCGGAACTACTTTCCTTATTATTTGCCTAATACGACAAATTCACCGCCACTTCACAACAAAACACTACTTTGGATTTGAAGCGGCCGCCTGATATTGACACTTTGTTGATGTAGTCTGAATTTTTTTATACACATCAATTTATTGATGAGGCTCATATTCTTCTAGTATAATATATTACAATTGACTTCCACTCAATTAATCTTAATTTCAAGGAAGAATAATCAACCTAATAATTACCCTAATCACCTCACTACTAATCCCCATACTGCTGATTCTTATTAGCCACTGAATCCCACAAGTACTACCAGATACAGAAAAACTATCACCATACGAATGCGGATTTGACCCACTAGGCAATGCACGCCTCCCATTCTCATTACAATTTTTCCTTATCGCAATTTTTTTCCTCATCTTCGACCTAGAAATCGCCCTACTCCTTCCACTACCATGAGCAATAAACTCTACAACCCCAAAAATAACCACCATCTGAACACTTACAATCATTACTCTACTCACACTAGGATTAGTATATGAATGAACTCAGGGAGCCCTAGAATGAACAAAAAACTAAGGAATGAGTTTCTAAAAATAACTGCTTTCGAACCAGTAGTTTTAGGTTTTAATCCTAAATTCCTAAATGAACCAACTACTGTACATAACATTCTCACTAGCAATACTGGGCACCCTAATCAACCGAACACACTTTTTAACAACCCTACTATGCATCGAAGGAATAGTAGTAACACTATTTACCATAATAACAACCACCCTCTCTAACACGAATATAACTTCAACTGCAAGCATACCAATTATACTAATCACTTTAGGCGCTTGCGAAGCAAGCACGGGACTAGCACTTCTAGTCACCACGGCCAACACACACACCAATGACTACATAAAAAACTTTAAACTACTAAAATGCTAAAAATCCTAATCCCAACCATTATACTAATCCCATCAACCACCCTCGTAAAAAAAAACACACTTCACCCATCACTATTAATCTACTCAACTATTCTGGCAACCCTAAGCCTACAATGACTAAAACCACCCATGACTCTAATTAAACACTCTAATCCATACCTTTCAATCGACCAAATTTCAGCCCCCCTTCTAACACTATCCTACTGACTACTACCTATTGCAATTCTAGCTAGCCAAAACCACCTAAAATACACAACAGAAATACAAACACGAACATTCCTCACATGCTTGACTACACTTCAAACACTATTGACCTTGGCTCTGTCATCAACAAATCTCATTCTATTTTTTATTATATTTGAAGCCACCCTGATTCCAACAATAATTATTATTACCCGCTGAGGAAATCAAAAAGAGCGGCTAACAGCAGGAATATATTTTATATTTTACACCCTAATCAGCTCAATACCCCTCTTAATTGCACTCTTAATAATAAACTACAAAATAAACAACCTTAATGTTATACTAATACCAACTACCAACAAATCCAACACAATTATATGACTAGCATGCACAATAGCCTTCATAATTAAAATACCACTATATGGACTTCATCTGTGACTACCAAAAGCCCATGTAGAAGCCCCCATCGCAGGCTCCATAATTCTAGCAGCAGTCCTATTAAAACTTGGGGGCTACGGAATAATACGAATTTCACCCATGCTATGCCTAACCAAAACACTATATTACCCCTTCATCATTTTAGCTCTATGGGGAATAATTATAACTAGCCTAATCTGCCTACGACAGCCGGACCTAAAATCACTCATCGCATACTCATCCATCAGCCACATAGGCCTGGTAATTGCAGCCACAATAATCCAAACACCATCCAGCCTTACAGGGGCCATAATTCTAATAGTAGCCCACGGCATCACCTCATCCATACTATTCTGCCTTGCCAACATAATGTATGAACGAACCCATACACGAACATTAACCATAATGCAAGGAATTCAAACTACTCTACCCCTAATAACAGCCTTCTGACTCACAGCCAATTTAACAAATATAGCCATCCCACCAACAATTAATTTAATAGGAGAAATTACAATTGCCACAGCAATATTCAACTGATCCCCCCCAACCCTGATTCTAACTGGATCCGCAGCAACTATCACAGCTATCTACTCCATGTACATATTCTCAGCAATTCAACAAGGAAAAACACAAAAAGATATAATAATTTACCCCCCACAAACCCGAGAGTACTTGGTACTGATACTCCACGTTGTACCAATAATTCTACTATTAATCAACCCACAAACCATCACACTAGCCTAATACGCCGCGTTAGTTTAAAAAACATTAGCCCGTGAAGCTAAAAATGGGCTAACACACCCCACGCAGCTGAAAGGTTTACAAGAACTGCTAACTCCTACCTACTAGTGCTAACCCACTAGACCTTTCAACTTTTAAAGGAAAACAGCTATCCACTGACCTTAGGAGTCAAAACTCTTGGTGCAAATCCAAGTAAAAGTAATGAACTCAACACTTGAACTTGACACAACAATAATTTTAACACTAACTATCCTATCTACACTAGTTCTATTCACCCCCATTCTACAAAAAACCACCAAATTCAACCTTTCACCAGAAACAACAGTTATATCATCCTTCATGATCTCAACTATCCCAACAATACTCTCACTAAAACTCACCCCCCACAACACATCAATTAATCTAGCCACAATACAAATTTCAACCCTCAACATCCACTCAACAATCTCTACTAACCTAAACTCTAACCTATTCCTAACCATCGCCCTATTTGTAACATGAGCAATTATACAATTCTCCACCTGATACATAAAAAACACCCCAAAAATTAAACTCTTTAAAAAATACTTAATAGCATTTCTAATCGCTATAATTATCCTAATGCTTGCAGGCAGTATGATCCAACTATTTATTGGCTGAGAGGCCGTTGGCATCATATCTTTTTTACTAATTAACTGATGATACGCACGCACATGCGCTAACTCTTCAGCCATACAAGCAATAACGTACAACCGAATTGGAGACATCGGAATTATTTTAACCCTAGCATGACTCGCCACCAACCAAACCTCATGAGATATGCAAGCAATAGACCCCCACATAAACACAACAATACTGACAATTGGACTAATCCTAGCTGCCACAGGAAAATCCGCACAGTTCTTCATACACATGTGACTACCAAGTGCAATAGAAGGCCCAACCCCAGTCTCAGCCCTACTCCACTCCAGCACCATAGTTGTAGCCGGCATCTACCTCTTAACCCAAATACACCACACAATCAAATACTCAAGCACTTCCATAAACATCTGCCTATGGTTAGGGACAACCACCAGCCTATATGCCTCAATAACTGCCATCTGTCAAAATGACCTTAAAAAAATCATCGCCATATCGACACTAAGCCAATTAGGCCTAATAATAACTGCCATCGGACTCAACCAACCAAACCTCTCATTCATACACATTTCAACACACGCCTCAACCAAAGCAGCACTATTCCTATGCGCCGGTTCATTCATTCACAACTTACAAAACGAACAGGATATTCGAAAAATAGGAAACATAAAAACCATACTACCTATCACATCAACATGCCTCGTCATTACTAGCCTAGCCTTAATAGGCATACCATTTTTATCTTGCTTCTACTCTAAAGACCCAATTATAGAAACCACCTACATATCAAAAATAAACACATGAATCCTGACTATAGTCATAACATCAACTGCTATGACATCTACCTACTCTATACGAATAATTTACTATACTTTAACTAAATATAATCGAAATAAGCCCACCATAATAATCAAAGAGACCACTAACCAAATCAACCCCATCATTCGACTAACAATCCTATCAATTATAGCTGGCACCATACTTTCTATCGCCACAACCCAAACAACTTCAGACCCAACTATCCCAACAACAATAAAACTAACCCCCATTCTAGCCATACTAACAGGAATTTACCTAACCATTGAAATTATAAATAAACCAACCACACATACTCAAAAACAAAAAAACTCCTTACTCACCCTAATAAACCAACTTGCCTTTTTTAAAATCACCCACCGATGAACACCAAAAAATACCATAAAAATAGGAACCATAATTGCAACTCAACTAATTGATTCACTATGACTAGAAAAAACGGGCCCAAAAACCATCGAACTAATAAATAAAAACACTGCTAAACTAACCAACCCATTAACCGGACTCATAAAACTGTACCTGTCATCTACCGCAATTACCACAACACTAGCCCTGCTCATAACACACCTATGACTGATAGCCAACTAAAGCCCCTAAACGCCACCCACACACCAAATCTAGGACTACAAACAACGTTAATAACAGCACCACCCCTAAAATCAAAAAACAACCACCCCCAAAAGAATACAATAACACTACCCCCCCAAGATCAACAACAACACTATTTAACAAAACAACACTACCAACTACACCCCCATCAAAAAACCCCTCCCCCCCAATATATCACCACAAACAAAACAAATACCCCAAAAATCCAACTACATACAAAAAAACAGATCGATTACCTCAAGCCTCAGGGTACACATCAGACGATATGGCAACCGAATAAATAAACACCACCAACATACCACCCAAATAAACCAACATCAACACCAATGAAATAAAAGTACTGCTCAAACCAGCCATAATACAAGCACCAAAAACAGACGCTAAAGCTAATGATACCCCCCCAAAATACGGAGAGGGATTACTAGCCACCCCCCCCATAAAAAATAGAAAAAAACACAACATTAAAAAGTACATCGTTCTCACCTGGACTAAAACCAGAACCTTCAACACGAAAAACTGATGTTGTTATTCAACTATAAAAACCATGACCATCACACGAAAATCTAACCCAGCCCTAAAAATTATTAACCACTCGCTAATCGACCTACCCACTCCAACAAACATCTCAACAGCCTGAAACTTCGGATCACTACTAGGCCTAATACTAGTAACACAAATTACAACCGGACTGTTTCTAGCAATACACTACACAGCCAATATTGATCTAGCATTCTCCTCCATTGCACACATCTCCCGAGAAGTAAATTTTGGTTGACTAATACGAAACCTACATGCTAACGGAGCATCAATATTTTTTATTTGCATTTACCTACACATCGGACGAGGCCTATACTACTCTTCTTACCTACACAAAGAAACATGGAATATTGGCATTATCCTACTACTTATAACAATAGCCACCGCATTCTTGGGCTACATCCTACCATGGGGACAAATATCCTTCTGAGGTGCAACCGTAATCACCAACATATTATCTGCAATCCCATATATTGGTAATAACTTAGTAAACTGAATTTGAGGGGGATTTTCAGTGAACAATCCAACACTAATTCGATTCTTTACACTACACTTCTTAACACCATTCTTAATCGCAGGTACCACCATACTACACCTATTATTCCTTCATGAAACAGGCTCCAACAACCCAACAGGACTCTCTTCTAATTCTGACAAAGTATCATTCCACCCATACTTCCCACTAAAAGATCTAACTACCGCAACAACAACAATAACCCTATTAACACTGATTGCCCTATTTATGCCCACACTACTAACAGACCCACAAAACTTTTCACCAGCTAACCCACTTTCAACTCCACCACATATCATACCAGAGTGATACTTTCTATTTGCCTACACCATCTTACGATCTATTCCAAACAAACTAGGGGGGGTCATAGCCCTATTCATATCAATCCTGGTCCTTATTCTCATACCCATTCTTCACACCTCCAAACAACGAACAATAAAATTTCGACCTCTCTCACAACTGATATTTTGAACCATAACAACAAACATCCTAATTTTAACATGAGTTGGCAGCCAACCAGTAGAACAACCACTTACAACAATTGGTCAAATCTCTACTACACTTTACTTCCTAATTATCATTATACTCATACCAACACTAGCCCTAATAGAAAATAAAACTCTATAAACAGTCCCAGTAGCTAACACTTAAAAGCGTTGGCCTTGTAAACCAAAGACGGGCTAAGCCCCTGGGTCAAACTAAACAACATTAACCCCCAACTACTCAAACTAGGTTTTATCAACAAACCCATCCGAGCGCCGCCACGCCCGATAAGTCAAGTCAAACCTAGCTTCCAAACCAACTTTACTAACCATTAAAACCCAAAAATACGCCAACACCTACTCACTCAACACTGACAAACAAACCCACCACAACACACTTCGGTCAGCCTAACCATTCCAAACTAGRTTTTATCAATAAACCCATCMGAGCGCCGCCACGCCCGATAAGTCAAGTTAAACCTAGCTTCCAAACCAACTTTACTAACCATTAAAACCCAAAAATACGCCAACTACTCAAACTAGATTTTATCAATAAACCCATCAGAGCGCCGCCACGCCCGATAAGTCAAGTTAAACCTAGCTTCCAAACCAACTTTACTAACCATTAAAACCCAAAAATACGCCAACTACTCAAACTAGATTTTATCAATAAACCCATCAGAGCGCCGCCACGCCCGATAAGTCAAGTCAAACCTAGCTTCCAAACCAACTTTACTAACCATTAAAACCCAAAAATACGCCAACTACTCAAACTAGATTTTATCAATAAACCCATCAGAGCGCCGCCACGCCCGATAAGTCAAGTYAAACCTAGCTTCCAAACCAACTTTACTAACCATTAAAACCCAAAAATACGCCAACTACTCAAACTAGRTTTTATCAATAAACCCATCAGAGCGCCGCCACGCCCGATAAGTCAAGTCAAACCTAGCTTCCAAACCAACTTTACTAACCATTAAAACCCAAAAATACGCCAACTACTCAAACTAGATTTTATCAATAAACCCATCAGAGCGCCGCCACGCCCGATAAGTCAAGTTAAACCTAGCTTCCAAACCAACTTTACTAACCATTAAAACCCAAAAATACGCCAACTACTCAAACTAGRTTTTATCAATAAACCCATCMGAGCGCCGCCACGCCCGATAAGTCAAGTYAAACCTAGCTTCCAAACCAACTTTACTAACCATTAAAACCCAAAAATACGCCAACACCTACTCACTCAGAGCGCCGCCACGCCCGATAAGTCAAGTTAAACCTAGCTTCCAAACCAACTTTACTAACCATTAAAACCCAAAAATACGCCAACTACTCAAACTAGATTTTATCAATAAACCCATCAGAGCGCCGCCACGCCCGATAAGTCAAGTTAAACCTAGCTTCCAAACCAACTTTACTAACCATTAAAACCCAAAAATACGCCAACTACTCAAACTAGATTTTATCAATAAACCCATCAGAGCGCCGCCACGCCCGATAAGTCAAGTTAAACCTAGCTTCCAAACCAACTTTACTAACCATTAAAACCCAAAAATACGCCAACTACTCAAACTAGATTTTATCAATAAACCCATCAGAGCGCCGCCACGCCCGATAAGTCAAGTCAAACCTAGCTTCCAAACCAACTTTACTAACCATTAAAACCCAAAAATACGCCAACACCTACTCACTCAACACTGACAAACAAACCCACCACAACACACTTCGGTCAGCCTAACCATTCCAAGCTAAGCCTCTAACTAATCCAAGCTAAGCCTCTAACTAATCCAAGCTAAGCCTCTAACTAATCCAAGCTAAGCCTCTAACTAATCCAAGCTAAGCCTCTAACTAATCCAAGCTAAGCCTCTAACTAATCCAAGCTAAGCCTCTAACTAATCCAAGCTAAGCCTCTAACTAATCCAAGCTAAGCCTCTAACTAATCCAAGCTAAGCCTCTAACCACTCCAAGCTAAGCCTCTAACCACTCCAAGCTAAGCCTCTAACTAATCCAGACTAAGTTTTACCAGAAATACCTCGAGCGCCGCCACGCCCTAGAAATCAAGTCAAACCCAGTCTCCAAACCAACTTTATTAACCCAATCAAAACCCAAAAATACGCCGACACCCACCATAATTTGCACACAGTATTTTAAAAAACAATAAAACACTACCAACATAAAATTGAGCCAAGCCCACCCACAAAATACTTCTTATTAGCTCGAACACTTACCCACTTAGTACAAACAAAACCAAAACACTACAACACCCGACCACCACTAAATATTTTAGCCACTTTTTACTAAAATAAAAACGGACAAAACTCGAGATACAAATTACCAAGCTAGGCCACACATTTTTCTTTACAACAACCTAGATCAACTCCTAATAAAAAAACTCCGAGCGCCGCCACGCCCGACCTCTGCCACCCAACTCTGATTGACAGCAGTTTGACGACAAAAATAAAATATTAGTAACTTTTTAGTTACCGCAATTTAACGAAAACAGCCTATGTATTAATATAATACATATGTATATAGTACATCTAGTTATTTTCCTCATACATATCATATTATACATATATATTATTAATATTACTAGCTACATATTATGTTAATTTCACATACATCTCTCTACCTCATGGATATCATCTTCCAATCGTGGCCTCTCTTATCACTGAAGCATCTTGATCGTCCAATAGATGGATTTATTTATCTGGCAACTCACGAGAGATCAGCAACCCGCCATTTTAAGATACGCCGTTACCAGTCTCGTGGCTCATACCACACGTTACCACTAGTCTTGCCCTTTCCAAGACCTCGGGTTCCTATCTCAGGCACATTCTTGTATTAACACGCATACGGTGGTTTTTCCGAGACCTCTGATTAATGTGTGTGCTACATCTCACCCGTGACGTCGGCAATCCTTGGCACTCCCGGCATCTGGTATTTTTATTTTTGGGGTCTGTCGACTTTCACAACCACTTATCGAGCTCTCCTACCGATCACGGCTTAGCGGGACCTATTAATGAAGTGTATATTCCACTTTTATATATGTATTCACATTCGTTTAATGCTTGGTAGACATAAAATTTCAAAAAAATCGCCATTTTTAACAGGCTTTCAAGGACCGAAGCACATTTTTTCCAAAAATATTTGCTAAATTTGGCTGCAAAGCTAAAATTCCTGCTAAATTTTTAGTGCCCTTTTTGCGCGGAAAAGACCCGTTTCTGCTTTTTTTTAAAACACCCTTTCACTTGAGAATTCGACCGTGTAAAATTCAAAACACCCAAAAATTTACAAGAGGATTTTCGTGTTTTTCCGATTTTTTTGCAAAAAAAAAAACACGATCTCCTAACTTTTCGTCAACGAATTTTTCAAAAATTGAAAAAAAAATCACATTTTTTTTAAAAAAAATGGCCATTTTTTTAAAAATTTTGGCCATTTTTTTAAAAATTTTAACATTTTTTTAAAAAAAATTTTTTTTTCCAAAAATTCTTTAATTTAACAAGGATCTTCTACCAAGTGACACATCACAAAAAATGAAAATTTTTCATTTTTCCAAAAATTATTAACCAATAACTTCTAGATTAGCCAGTAAGTCTACTACTCTCAGTACCTTACTAGATTTTACACATTAAAAGAGGAATTTGATATCCATCACCGACTCCCAAAGCCGGAATTTTGGTTAAAACTATCTTTTAAAAATTTTAAATTTCAAAAAAACAAAAATTTACACGGCAAGTCTTGGACCGAAAATTTTTACCCATTTTTCAAAACACAATATATCTCTTGAATGCACCAAATCTTCATTTGTATATATATATATATATACAAAAAGATAATATGCAAGATCTTGCATATTATCTTTCATATATATATATATGAATAAATAAATGCATATACATATAATTTACACACCAAGTCCTGGACCGAAAACACTTTTTAATGT